TCAACAAATTTCTTTCTACTTTGTAATAAGAAAAGAAAAGTTTTGATTCCTTCATTACCAAAAATGTTTGGCCATATCCGTTATTGGATATTGTGGGTTCTTAGAAAGTCCTTGTTTACTGGAATGTCAGAACGAGGAAATAGGTTGATCCAAATTTATCACCGTGGTTATTCAATTCAATATACAAGAATTTCGATTTTTGAATCGGGGGTTCCTAATGTAAAACTTATCTGATCTTATCAATTTTTATTTTAGAATTTTTTTTTTTTCGAATAAATCATGAATTTTGCAGAGTATTAAAAATTTTATCGAAAACTTACAGCAGCTTGCCAAACAAAAGCTAATAGAAAAAATAGTACAGGTATGACAGGCATAACATCTACGATTGGATTGAAAAAGGCATAAGCCTCGGGCAATTTAGCGAAGAAAAAACTACTCGAATAAAGGATGGAATTAAGACAGATACAGATTAAACTAAAGATATTAAGCATAACAAACATTTCATTCTTGTAGATTAGAAAATTGGATTTTGGTTGAGTTCTTTTTATGAAGGAAAAATGAAAAGACGGGTCTTCTTTTTCTTCGAACTCTCCCAAATCAAAAATCTTTCCTTTCATTCTCAAATGAGAATACAAGGAATTATAGTTTCGTACAATATATTAATTGAATTTTATGTAATGATCAATAATTTTTTGTGATTCTATATTTACATGTGTTGAATCCTAGCAACAATGTATTTGGGCTGGGATTGACGAATGACCAATACCAATATTAGTTTTTATTAGTGTCGAATAAAAACCTAAATGGGGCGTGGCCAAGCGGTAAGGCAACGGGTTTTGGTCCCGCTATTCGGAGGTTCGAATCCTTCCGTCCCAGATCGTCTCCATCAGAAACGAAGGATTCTTCTCTTTAACAATTTTCTGTTTAATCTGGCTTGGATATTGGATATATATAATGTGTGACCCAACCCCTTCTTTGTTCTGAATTCAATGTACGGGTAGAAATAAAGATATTTCTTTGAATTAAGAATTCAAAGAAGAATTGGGGGGGTCATTCCCATTCAGAGTATGCTCATACTCATATTCATATTGAAGTTAGTTACTTAGGGAAACCTTGTGTTCCATACCCGTAAAATGGGAATTCGCACACGGTGCATTCTGAATTGAAATAGAAATCGGTCTGTATGCTGTATAATAGATATTATGAAAAAATTAGATTCTTCTTATTCTTGATTCTGATTTTCTCTTTCAGATGAAAGAAAGAATAACGATTTTTATCTTACACGAAACCTCTTCTATTCCATACTCACGAAAACAAAAAACGATTTGAATCTTCATTTTTGTGAGCACTTGGTACTTGAATAAGTGTGAAAAATCTATATTATAGAGAGACTTCCGACCTTTTCGAGTCATCGGAATAGCTTACATTTGGTTAATAACTGATTTTGTTCCGGAATTGAGAATCCATCCGGGATTGAAAATCTATTGGATAATTCTATTAAGTAAAGGCCTTTACTTTTTAATTTATGTGTTCAAAAAAAAGGGGGATGATCCTTTTTATTTTATGATTCATCATCCCGAACAATCTGTTGAAGATTAAGTAAGACTTAAGTAAACGCGTTTGTTCGTCTTTTTTAGAAATCTGTTTCATTTGAGCCAATGACTATTCATGATTCCCTATTGAATCAATTCCATACCGGTTCGAAATTTAATCAGAGGAATGTTATGGTAAAACTTCGTTTGAAACGATGTGGTAGAAAGCAACGTGCGACTTGAAGGACATGATTCGTTGTGGATTCTTACATCCACCATTTTCTATAAGAATGAAGATGCTCTTGAATCGACATAGTTTGTTCTGTTCTTGCTAGGAACCTAATTTGTGTTGGGTTGGTAAATAGGAATAGTACATAATGGAGCTCGACCAAAAAGTATTGATTCATTTATCGGGGGGAAGAATCTAGGGTTAGTAACAATTAATAAGTTAGACCAACTTTGTAAATATATCCTCAATATCGAAATCGAAGGGTTAAAATTCAAACAAGTTTGAAATAAAATAAAAAAGTAAAATTTGTCCAAATTGGTAAAACTTTTTCTATTAAAATGAAAAGTGTATTATAATTAATCTTTCGTATTATTTATAGAAAGAAATAACAAAAAACAAAAGGTATGTTGCTGCCATTTTGAAAAGGAATAAAGATCACCGAAGTAATGTCTAAACCTAATGATTTTACAAAGTAAAGAGAAAGGATTCCGGAACAAGGAAACACTATTTTCAATTGTCTCAATAATTTTATTTCATTTTATTATAATGAAGAAGAAAAATAGATTCGAGACGAGACAAATAAAAGAGGTTAGAGACGACTCAAGAAATGTCTAAAGAGTTACCTTCGCACTTTTTCAGAATTGCCCAACTTGAGTTATGAGTACGAATGCTATTTCTTTTTTTATGTATCTGTAAGTAAGAACAAAAAACGACTCAAATCAAATTATAGTCGACTTCATTATTTTATGGATCTATTTGCCATTATATACAGAATATATAGAAATATTAGAATCATTTTTTCTCGAGCCGTATGAGGAGAAAGCCTCCTATACGTTTCTAGGGGGGGGTATTATTTATCTACATCTATCCCAATGGGCGATCTATCGAATCGTTGCAATTGATGTTCGATCCCGAAGAGAAGGAAAAGATCTTCAAAAAGTGGGTTTTTACGACCCAATACAGAATCAAACTTATTTAAATGTTCCCGCCATTCGTTATTTCCTTGAAAAAGGTGCTCAACCTACAGGAACTGTTCATGATATTTTAAGGAAGGCAGAATTATTTAAAGTTAAAGAAGGACCTTCATAAAGAAAAAAACAAAATTTCTTTTAATAAATAAAAAAGAAAAGGTAACTAGTATCTATTTTGGGCAATTAGTTACTCAAAATTTGTTCTTTTCTTGTTGTATTCATATTTTTTCTCTACCTTTTCCTTATTTTTTTTTTTCATCTAAATTTCTTATTTATGTTGTGCTAATCCAACACGAATTCTTATTTGATTTACTTAATACTTAAATACAATATAAGTAAATTGAATTTGTTTTCCATTCATATTGACAATGTTGTATCGAACAAATATAATTCGATCGTAGATAAGCGGATCTGTTTATTCCGACCCCTAATTGGTTTTTCCTTTACTTCAGGCAAATGATGGGGTTAACAGATTTACTGTTATACATATACAAGATGTATTTTGTTAACGAAAATCAAAAATTTTGAGAAAAAGGGTGGGCCGTAAATTTTGATATTTCTATTGGGAATCCGTTGTTTTTTAATCCGATCCATTTTTTTTGCTATTTTGGTGTTTAAAATTGATCATAAAATCTTTCCTTTCTATTTCTTGTTAGTTCAATGTTTTGACGTAGTTGTACAGTGCAATTCAATTGATTTTTTTTATTTCGATCGTATCTATAAATCATATTTATCTGGGTTGCTAACTCAACGGTAGAGTACTCGGCTTTTAAGTGCGACTATGATCTTTTACACATTTGGATGAAGCAACGAATTCGTCCAGACTATTGGTAGAGTCTATAAAACTGCGACTGATCCTGAAAGGTAATGGATGGAAAAAACAGCATGTCGTAATAATAAGAAGAAAATGGAATTTCTTAATTTCTTATTAGATTCTTTTTTTTTTTTTTTTTTAGTAGAATTTTGAGTCGATCCTTACCAGATCATTCCAAAATTTTGTTTTTATTTTAGGAGGAAGACAAAAAAAATTCACATTTACAGTTGGGTTTAATGAATAAATGGATAGAGCCCTACGGCTACAATTCTGGTAAAAAAAACAACGAGCTTCCATTCTTAATTTGAATAATTACCCGATCTAATTAGACGTTAAAAAAAATTAGTGCCTGATGCGGGAAAAGGTTCTCCTGTGAGCGGTCCTTTGATTCTTTTTTTTTCTTTTTTAAAAAAATCCTAACTATTCTCTATTATAGATTGGAAACGAATGTGTAGAAGAAACAGTATACTGACAAAAAGAATTTGTTCCAAAGTCAAAAGAGCGATCGGGTTGCAAAAATAAAAGATTTTTGAACCTCTAGTAATTATAACGAGGATAAACCCATTAGATAGAAGGGGAGAGGAAAAAGGTCTGTTGATTGGACTTTCTGTTTCCGGGGTATATATATATTTTTGTACATAATACATACCTTGTTCTGACCATATTGCACTATGTATAATTTAATAACCCAAGAAATGCTTACTGTTTTTGTTTCAAGTAGAAAAAATGTAAGTCAATGGAAGAATTACAAGGATATTTAGAAAAGGATAGATCTTGGCAACAACACTTCCTATATCCGCTACTCTTTCAGGAATATATTTATGCATTTGCTCATAATCATGGGTTAAATGGTTCGATTTTTTACGAACTTGTGGAAGTTTTTGGTTATGACAATAAATCTAGTTTAGTACTTATAAAACGTTTAATTACTCAAATCTATCAACAAAATTATTTGATTTCTTTGGTTAATGATTCTAATCAAAATCGATTGGTTGAATACAACCACAATAATTTTTTTTTTTTTTCTCATTTTCATTCTCAAATGATATCAGAAAGTTTTGGAATTATTGTAGAAATTCCATTCTTGTTGCGATTAGTATCTTATTTCAAAGAAAAAGAAATACCAAGATATCATAATTTACGATCAATTCATTCAATTTTTCCCTTTTTAGAGGACAAATTCTCATATTTAAATTATGTCTCAGATATACTAATACCTCATTCCATACATATGGAAATCTTGGTTCAAATTCTTCAATGCTGGGTTCAAGATGTTCCCTTTTTACATTTATTGCGGTTCTTTCTTCACGAATATCATAATTTGAATAGTTTTCTCATTACTCAGAAGAAATCCATTTGCCTTTTTTCAAAAAAAAATAAAAGATTATTTCGGTTCCTATACAATTCTTATGTATTTGAATGGGAATTTTTATTCGTTTTTATTCGTAAACAAT